TAGATCTTGTGGAATCATATTGAATATTTGACAATACATTCCGTACCTTGCTAAAAAACCGATCCTTGTTTACCAACCACACATTGTCTAACCAAATCCAATTCTCTCTCGAGACGTTCCTCAAAAAATCCGATTCGTGCTGATTCTTCCCCCAACTAACGAAGAGATCTTGGCGGAATTGCCACATATGAAATCGAGCACAATTTTGCAAAGAAATGCCCCACTTGTTTCTCGAGAAGAGATGGGAAACATGCTCAATATCATTGGATTGCATAGTCGCCCCAGCTCCTTGTTGTTTGAATAAACTCTCCCCCGGAATTGGTATTTTTTCACGAAAAGCAGACATGAGATAACAAATCAAGTCTTTCCCTAAGATTTTGAATAGCTGTCCCGAATTCAAGTTGATTATGTTTCGTTTCTTCCTCGGAGAAAGACGATCAAACAATTCCCAATCATGGTCCTTGCGGATCGGATCATCCGTATAGGATAAAAAAAGAAACTCCAGATATTTGCTATCCTTCTCTTTGAATGAGATCTCAATTCCAGCTACGGTTTCATTAGATATCTGACAACTAGAATCCCTCTTTTTTCCGATCCGGTTCCTCCACCACCGCGAACCCCGGTTAGATTCAGGCATGATACGCTTTTTCTTTATTGGGATAACCCAAGTACTCTCTTGCGGATCCATGAAACAACTATCAGAAATCTTTTTCCCTTTTGGAAGATACAGGAGCGAAACAATCAACCTATTTATATTGGAAGACCAAAAAGATTCTTCCAATGTCTCCTTTCTGGGTCCAATGGAATTCATAGGTATAGGAAGAAGCCCCATCAAATAGAGATTTTTTCTTTCGACCATCTTTCGATTGTTAATACGAGATATAAGGACCGCTGCTACAAGCAGTACTACACCTTTGATCGTGAAATATCGATTGCTTGTTGCACCCTGTGAATCACGTGAAAGTAGGATACTCAAAATTCGGGGGTCAAAGAGTTTCATAAAACGTTCTTGGTGGAAAAAAATGTGAGTGAAAGATCCCACTGAATCGAATTTGATCCATGAATCTAAGAAATAGTGAGAATTCTTGATCTCTCTCAATATCTCTCTCAATTCGAATATCCAGGATTTGAATTGATGTCGTTTCATTGATTCCTCCTAAAGATTTCATTTCAATTGGAATTTGGTTATTCACGATGTACGATGATCCCTGTTAAGCATCCATGGCTGAATGGTTAAAGCGCCCAACTCATAATTGGCAAATTCGTAGGTTCAATTCCTGCTGGATGCACGCCAATGGGAACATTCAATAAGTCTATTGGAATTGGCTCTGTATCAATGGAATCTCATCATCCATACATAGCGAATCGGTATGGTATATTCATACCATAACATATGAACAGTAAGAACTAGAATTCTTATCGATGCTGGAACTCATAGGGAAGAAAATGGATTTATGGATGGAATCAAATATGCAGTATTTACAGAAAAAAGTATTCGATTATTGGGGAACAATCAATATACTTCTAATGTCGAATCAGGATCAACTAGGACAGAAATAAAGCATTGGGTCGAACTCTTCTTTGGTGTCAAGGTAATAGCTATGAATAGTCATCGACTCCCGGGAAAGGGTAGAAGGATGGGACATACAATGCATTACAGACGCATGATCATTACGCTTCAACCGGGTTATTCTATTCCACCTCTTATAGAGAAAAGAACTTAAAGCAAAAGACTTAATAACACGGCAATACATTTATACAAAACTTCTACCCCGAGCACACGCAATGGAGCCGTAGACAGTCAAGCGAAATCCAATCCACGAAATAATTTGATCTATGGACAGCATCATTGTGGTAAAGGTCGTAATGCCAGAGGGATCATTACCGCAGGGCATAGAGGGGGAGGTCATAAGCGTCTATACCGTAAAATCGACTTTCGACGGAATGAAAAAGAGATATCTGGTAGAATCGTAACCATAGAATATGACCCTAATCGAAATGCATACATTTGTCTCATACACTATGGGGATGGTGAGAAGAGATATATTTTACATCCCAGAGGGGCTATAATTGGAGATACCATTGTTTCTGGTACAGAAGTTCCTATATCAATGGGAAATGCCCTACCTTTGAGTGCGGTTTGAACTATTGATTTACGTAATTGGAAGCAACCAATTAGGTTTACGACGAAACCTAGAAATCGATCACTGATCCAATTGGAGTACCTCTACGGGATAGACCTCAACAGAAAACTGTTGAGTAACGGCAGCAAGTGATTGAGTTCAGTAGTTCCTCATAGAAAATTATTGACTCTAGAGATATGGTAATATGGAGAAGACAAAATTGTTTGAAGCGCGCACAGAACCGGAAGCGCCCCTTGTTTCAAAGAGAGGAGGACGGGTTATTCACATTTCATTTGATGGTCAGAGGCGAATTGAAAGCTAAGCAGTGGTAATTAGAAAGACCCCCCGGGGAAAAATAGAGATGTCTCCTACGTTACCCGTAATATGTGGAAGTATCGACGTAATTTCATAGAGTCATCCGGTCTGAATGCTGCATGAAGAACATAAGCCAGATGACGGAACGGGGAGACCTAGGATGTAGAAGATCATAACATGAGTGATTCGGCAGATTTGGATTCCTATATATCCACTATATCCAATCATGTGGTACTTCATCATACGATTCATATAAGATCCATCTGTCTAGATATCATCATATACATCTAGAAAGCCGTATGCTTTGGAAGAAGCTTGTACAGTTTGGGAAGGGGTTTTGATTGAGAAAAAAGAAGAATCTACTTCAACCGATATGCCCTTAGGCACGGCCATACATAACATAGAAATCACACTTGGAAAGGGTGGACAATTAGCTAGAGCAGCAGGCGCTGTAGCGAAACTGATTGCAAAAGAGGGCAAATCGGCCACATTAAGATTACCATCTGGGGAGGTCCGTTTGATATCCAAAAACTGCTTAGCAACAGTCGGACAAGTGGGTAATGTTGGGGTGAACCAAAAGAGTTTGGGTAGAGCCGGATCTAAGTGTTGGCTAGGTAAGCGTCCTGTAGTAAGAGGAGTAGCTATGAACCCTGTAGACCATCCCCATGGGGGCGGTGAAGGGAGAGCCCCGATTGGTAGAAAAAGACCCACAACCCCTTGGGGTTATCCTGCGCTTGGAAGAAGAAGTAGGAAAAGGAACAAATATAGTGATAGTTTTATTCTTCGTCGCCGTAAATAGGAACATTGAGAATCGAATTTTTTGAATTGGGAATAATGCGATGGGCGAACGACGGGAATTGAACCCGCGCATGGTGGATTCACAATCCACTGCCTTGATCCACTTGGCTACATCCGCCCCTTCCCTTATCTAGCTAAAGGATTTTCTCTTTTTTCCATTCATCATTATACTTCAGATTAAGATCGAGATATTGGACATAGAATGCCAATTTAAAAAATGGAAAAAAAAAGGAGTAATCAGCCGTGACACGTTCACTAAAAAAAAATCCTTTTGTAGCTAATCATTTATCGGGAAGAATTGAAAAACTCAACAGGAGGGAGGAGAAAGAAATCATAGTGACTTGGTCTCGGGCATCTACCATTATACCCACAATGATTGGCCATACAATAGCTATTCATAATGGAAAGGAACATTTACCTATTTATATCACAGATCGTATGGTCGGTCACAAATTGGGAGAATTCGCACCTACTCTCACTTTCGTGAGACACGCTAGAAACGATAATAAATCTCGTCGTTAAAGTATTCATGCGAAAAGCCTTATCTTAATATCTTAAGAGTATTTAGACTTAAGAGTCTTTATCTTATAGTAAGAGCATAGGTCTCTTTCTTTTTTCTAGTATATTTCTAGTATACTAATAAGACTTTGACTTTAGAGAAAGAGAATCTAGCAATCCCCAAAAATCTCCAAAAGAATCTT